TTAATAGAGCGTCGGTCACTGTTTATAGACCCGAACCCGGATGATCTAACCATGGCCAGTGTGAAGCTTAGGTAACACTAAGTGGAGGCACGAACCGACTGATGTTGAAAAATCAGCGGATGAGCTGTGGTTAGGGGTGAAATGCCAATCGAATCCGGAGCTAGCTGGTTCTCCCCGAAATGCGTTTAGGCGCAGCGGTTAGTGCTATAGTTTGGGGGTAAAGCACTGTTTCGGTGCGGGCTGCTAACGTGGTACCAAATCGATGCAAACTCTGAATACCAAATGTGTAACTAACCAGTAAGACTGTGGGGGATAAGCTCCATTGTCAAGAGGGAAACAGCCCAGACCACCAGCTAAGGCCCCTAAATGATTGCTAAGTGATAAAGGATGTGGGAATGCAAAGACAATCAGGAGGTTCGCCTAGAAGCAGCTATCCTTTAAAGAGTGCGTAATAGCTCACTGATCAAGTGCACCTGCGCCGAAAATGAACGGGGCTAAGTAGTCTGCCGAAGCTGTGGGATTAATTTAATCGGTAGGGGAGCGTTCCATATTAGATAGAAGCATTAGTGTAAACGAGTGTGGACAAGATGGAAGTGAGAATGTCGGCTTGAGTAGCGAAAACATTGGTGAGAATCCAATGCCCCGAAAACCTAAGGTTTCCTCCGGAAGGCTCGTCCGCGGAGGGTGAGTCAGGGCCTAAGGTGAGGCCGAAAGGCGTAGCTAATGGACAACAGGTTAATATTCCTGTACTGCACAACATTGATAATGAGGGACGGAGAAGGCTATACCAGCCGGATGTTGGTTACCGGTTTAAAACACTGAGACGTTGAAGAATGGAGAAAACATTCTGAGTTAAGGTTTGAGTACGAGATGCTACGGCATTGAAGTGGTTTATGTCATACTTCCAAGAAAAGCTCATCTTATCGTAAATATTGTGCACCTGTACCTTAAACCGACACAGGTAGGTTGGTAGAGTATACCAAGGGGCGCGAGTTAACTCTCTCTAAGGAACTCGGCAAAATAACCTCGTAACTTTGGAAGAAGAGGTACCTATAAAAAGGTTGCAATAACCAGACCCTGGCGACTGTTTACCAAAAACACAGGTCTCCGCTAATTCGTAAGATAATGTATGGAGGCTGACGCCTGCCCAGTGCCGGAAGGTTAAAGAAGTTGGTTAACTTTATGTGACGCTGGCGACTGAAGCCCCGGTGAACGGCGGCCGTAACTATAACGGTCCTAAGGTAGCGAAATTCCTTGTCGGGTAAGTTCCGAC